AATGAAAGTTCACAATATTTTTTTTATACGTGTCCAAGTGATGGAAAACAAAAAATGTCTTTTACATATCCACCAAGTTTATCAACCTTTTTGGAAATGATAGAGCGTTCTTTGTACACAACGGAAAAACTATGCCACGAAGACCAATATAATTATTGGGTTTATACTAATGAACAAAAAAAGTACAACTTGATAAATGAATTAATAAGTCGAATCAAAGGTCTAGAAAAAGGATTCCTTGTTCTCGATATGTTTGAAAAAAGGACTAGATTCTATACTGATGAAAATGAACAAAAATGCCTGCCCAAAATGTATGATCCTTTTTTGAGCGGACCCTATCGAGGAACAACCAATTACAAGAAAAATGACAATGAATCCGATTCATGTATAAACAATTTAATCTCTCCTATAGAGGATTCTATAGGAATAGAGGATTCTATAGGAATAGAGGATTCTATAGGAATAGAGGATTCTATAGGAATGTTTTGCATAAATAAGATTAATGATCTACTTCTTAAAAATTATAATTCTCGAGAATTTGAACATAAAAAGAATCCGATAGAAGAAATAAGTGAACTAGAAGAAATAAGTGAACTAGAAGAAAAAAAAGATAAAAAAAAAGAAATAAAAGATAAAAAAAAAGAAATAAAAGAAATAAGGAAAAAGGTTTCTCGATGGGAATACAAATTGTTAGACGTCCAGGATTTGGAGATTCTGGCGGCGGAAGATAAAGAGGGCTTCCAAATGAAAGGGGGAAATATAAATATAAAGAAAAAGGACGTGGAAGAAAAAAAAAATAAAAAGCTAGAGTACGATGCTGATATTCGTTCACGAAAATACAAACGTGTGGTAATTTTTAATACTAGTCATCAAAAGGCGCAAAGATTGTCGGAAGCAAAAAGGAAAGAGGTGAAAATGTTGTGGGAGTTAAGTAAAGGAAGGATCGAGCAAGAGGGCAATTCCGTTACTACTACTACTACAGATACTACAGATACTACTACAGATACTACAGAGGCGAAAATGTTGTGGGAGTTAAGTAAAGGAAGGATCGAGCAAGAGGGCAATTCCGTTACTACTACTACTACTAGTACTAGTAGTAATGACACAGAAGAAGAAGAAGGCAAAGAAGAAAAAGACGAAGACGACGATGAAGAAGTAGCTATGACACGTTACTCTCAACAATCAGATTTTGCTCGGGGTCTCATAAAAGGATCCATGCGTGCTCAAAGACGCAAAATGGGTTTTGTACTGTTTCAACCAGATGCGCATTCCCCACTTTTTTTGGATCGAATAGACGCAAAATTTTCTTTGTTTTCTTTGTCTTGTTCTTTTTCTAGTTTTGATATTTGGAAAATGATTGATATTTTGAAAATGACAAATAGAATTTTTAGGAACTGGGTTGGTAGAAAATCAGAATTTCAAATTTCTGATTTGAAGAAAAAGGAAAGGGCAAAAGAGGAAAAAAAGAGACAAAAAAAAGACGCGAAAAAACTACGGATATCAATAGGCGAATTTTGGGAAGCCGTTGCAATTACTCAACCAATAAGAGGGTCACTGTTAATAACCCACTCTTTTCTTAGAAAAAGAATCGTATTACCTTTATTGATAATAGCTAAAAATGTAGGCCGTATGTTATTATTCCAATACCCCGAGTGGTCCGAAGATCTGGAGGCATTGAATAAAGAAATGCATATTAAATGCACCTACAACGGTATTCCATTATCAGAAACAGAATTTCCTCAAGATTGGTTAATGGACGGGATTCAGATAAAGATTCTATATCCTTTCTGTTTGAAACCTTGGCAAGGAGCTCAAATGGAATCTCAATTTGAGAACGATTTAAACGATTTAATAAAAAGAAAAGAAAAAAACAAAAATTTTTGTTTTTTAACAGTATGGGGAAGAGAAACGGAAGTTTTCTTTGGTCCTCCCCGAAGATCACCTAATTTTTTTAAACCCACTTATAAAGAACTCAACAAAACAATTATAAAGGTGAAAAATCTATTTTCTATATTTATATTTCCATTTATATTTCAAAGATTTTTAAATTTAAAAGAAATAATAAAATGGGCTTTCAAATTTTCAAAAATTGTTTTGAAAATTTTTATGAAAATAAACGAACTTGTAAAAATCTTCATTAAGAAGAAAGTGAATGGAAAAAATTTCCAAATCGATAAAGTTCAAGTTAGTGAATCGCACATGGAAATTCAAATTCTATCCCCGGAAAGGAAAGAACTTTCTGATAGGATAATTACAATTAGGAATCAAATTCAAATAGAACAAGAACAAATTACAAAAGACAAGAAAAAAAGAGTTCAAACTTATGATGAAAAAAGATTGGAATACCTAAAATATATTTGGCAGCTATTTAAAAGAAAAAATATCCGATTCATACGAAAATTACATTATTTTATGCAATTTTTCATTGAAAAAATATACATATATATCTTCGATATCTTCCTATCTACAATTAACATTTCAAGGATCCATGCACAACTTTTCTTTGAATCAAAAAAACAAATGATAAATAAATCCATTTACAACGATGAAACAATTCAATATCAAACAATGGAATTTATTTCGACTGTAAAAAAGTTAGGTTCTAATCCGAATATTAGTGAGAATAATTTCAATAGTGATTTTGACTTATCTTCCTTGTCGCAAGCATATGTATTTTACAAAATTTCACAAACCCCATTACTTAACAAGTATAACTTGAGATCCGTACTTCAAGATCGTGGTACCGATCATTATCTTAGGGGAAAAATAAAGGATTATTTGAGAAAACGAGGAATATTTGATTACAAACCAAGGCATGAGAAAATTCAAAATTCTGGAATGAATGAAAATGAATGGAAAAACTGGTTAAAGGGTCATGATCAATACAATTTATCCCCGGCCAAATGGTCTCGATTGAAACCAAAAAAATGGCGAAGTAGAGTCAATAAAGGTTGTATGATTCAAAATAAGGACTCAATGAAATTGGATTCAGATAAAAAAGAAAAAATTCATCATTACACGAAGACGAATCAATGTCAAAAAAACAAATTTAAAAAACATTACGGACATTATTTTTTTGCACATCAATATATAAATTATGGAAATAAGACGGACAATGACTTATTTGTTTATGATATTTATGGATCAAAATTCAAAGTAAATAGTCACCAAGAAATTCCTTTCAATATACGGAAACCCGACTTTTTTTATGTATTGGTAAATACAGCAATTAATGATTTTCTAAAAAAAAAATATATTAATATTATTGATCAGAATCAGAAAAAAAATCTGGATAGAAAATATTTTCATTGTGGAATTTTCCATTTTTGTATTAGAAAGAATATGAATATGAATATCGATATTGAGACTTGGACCAATAGTATCAATACTATTAATACTTGGACCAATAGGCATGTTGGCACTAAGATGAATAAAAATACTAAGACTCAAATTCATAAGTATAAGACTGAAACTCATAAGTATCACAAAATGGAAAAAAAAAATCTTTTTGCGATTCATGAAAAAATCAACCCACCCAATAAAAATAAAAAAAGAAACTTTTTGGATTGGATAGGAATGAATCAAGAAAGATTCTCTCGTAATCGTGATCCTAATCGGAACAAAGCAAATCGAACATTTTGGTTGTTTCCAGAATTTGCGCGACTTTTTCATACATATCAGATTAAACCATGGGTGATACCAATCAAATTACTTCTTTTAGATTTGCATGTAAATGAAGATGGCAGCCACAATAAAAACATCAACGTAAATCAAAAACAAAAAGAATATCTTGAATTACAATTCAAAAATGCCAACCAACAAAAAAACCACAATAAAAACATCAACGTAAATCAAAAACAAAAAGAATATCTTGAATTACAATTCAAAAATGCCAACCAACAAAAAAACGAACAACAGAGCCAACTTGGCTCAGATCTACGAGAAAAAAAAGATGTTGAAAAAGATGGCGCGAAATTCGACGTTGAAGTTGAAAAAGAGAAAAGTCAACCTAAAACTATTTCTCTTGAAAAATATGAGACGGAATTCAACGCTCAAAAAAGTGGAGAAATGATGAATTTGTTCCTGAATCCATTTTTCCTTTTTCAATTAAAAATAAGGAACCCCTACGATGAATTATTATTGAATAATATTAAGTTGTATTCTTTCCTACTTAGACTGCCAGATACAAATCCGAAAGAATTTCGTATATTCTATAAAGAATTTCGTATAGCCTATCTTAAAACAAGAGAGATGTCTATAGGTCTACTGCCGAAACCAAATCGTCCCATTATGCCAAAATTACTAAAAGAAGGACTCCTTCTTATCGAAAATCAACTTTGTATTAAAAAAGTTGTGGATGCGAAATTTCTTATCTATCAAACCATAAGTATTTCATTGGCAGATAAGAGTGAAAACCAAAATGAAACTAATGGAAAATGCATAAAAAAAAGAGATGTTGAGAAGAATAATAAGAATTTCGACAGATCCATTGCACAACATAGCAATATTCTTGTGAATAGAAAAAAAAAGAATTCGAATTTACTTATTCTTCCAGAAAATATTCTATCTACTAAACGTCGTAGAGAATTGCGAATTCGAATTCTTTTAAATTCCCGGAATGGGAATATTGTGGATATAAATCCAGTGTTTTTCGACGAAAACAAGATGAGAAATTATGGACAATTTTTGAATGAAGACAGGTATCTTAATACAGATGTAAATAACATTAATACAGATGTAAATAACATTAATACAGATGTAAATAACATTAATACAGATGACATTAATACAGATGTAAATAACATTAATACAGATGACATTAATACAGATGTAAATAACATTTTAAAATTCAAATGGCTTCTTTGGCCGAATTGTCGATTAGAAGATTTAGCTTGTATGAATCGCTATTGGTTTAATACCAATAACAGCAGTCGTTTCAGTATGTTAAGGATACATATGTATCCACAATTTAGAATTAGTTAATGGTGCTTGGATATCACATATTTGATAGATTCCGAAAGATGTACGCATAGGTTGCGTTACATTTTGGTACATGATACTAATTGAATGGCATATCAATTCAATTGGTTCTAGGAATAATAAATGGGCAGAATAGAATGTTCTTAGACACAAAGAAATCATTATCTTTCGTAAATGTATTTTCTCTCTTTCTATCCAAATCCCATTCGATTTTTTGAAAATCGAATGGGATTTGGATAGAATCAAAAAGTAGTATATGGATAGAATCCAAAAATAGTATATGAATAAATCTACGCTTTTGCGTATACCAGATGAAAATGACTGGAATAATCATAATATAAAGATAATAATTATTATTCCTGATCGGTAAAATCTATAAAATAAAAAGAAAGAAAACAGAAAAATATGTTATGGTAAAAAATTCATTCATCCCAACTATTCAACAAGAAGAAAAAGAAGAAAACAACAAAGGGTCTGTTGAATTTCAAGTATTCAATTTCACCAATAAGATACAGAGACTTACTTCGCATTTGGAATTGCACAAAAAAGATTTTTTATCGCAAAGGGGTCTACGAAGAATTCTGGGAAAACGTCAACGGTTGCTGGCTTATTTGTCAAATAAAAATAGAGTACGTTATAAGAAATTAATTAGTCAGTTGGATATTCGGGAGTCATAAATTCGTTAATTTGAATATTCGTTTGAATTTTTTTTTAGTTATTATATTTTAAATTTTTCTAAACCTCGTTTTGAGCAATTCATGGAATACTGAATTAGGGAAGAAAGGATATGACTGTACCAGCCACAAGAAAAGATCTCATGATAGTCAATATGGGTCCTCACCACCCATCAATGCATGGTGTTCTTCGACTAATCGTTACTCTCGATGGTGAAGATGTTATTGACTGTGAACCCATATTGGGCTATTTACACAGAGGGATGGAGAAAATAGCGGAAAACCGAACAATTATACAATATCTGCCATATGTAACACGTTGGGATTATTTAGCTACTATGTTTACAGAAGCAATAACGGTAAATGCACCAGAACAGCTGGGAAATGTTCAAGTACCTCAAAGGGCCAGCTATATCAGAGTAATTATGTTAGAGCTGAGTCGTATAGCTTCTCATTTGTTATGGCTTGGACCTTTTATGGCGGATATCGGTGCACAGACTCCCTTTTTCTATATTTTTAGAGAGAGAGAATTGCTATATGATCTATTCGAAGCTGCCACAGGTATGCGAATGATGCATAATTATTTCCGTATCGGAGGAGTAGCTGCTGATCTACCTCATGGCTGGATAGATAAATGTTTGGATTTCTGCGATTATTTTTTAACAGGAGTTGTTGAATATCAAAAACTTATTACACGGAATCCCATTTTTTTGGAACGAGTTGAAGGAGTGGGTATTATTGGTGGAGAGGAAGCAATAAATTGGGGCTTATCAGGACCAATGTTAAGGGCTTCTGGGATCCAATGGGATCTTCGTAAAATTGATCATTATGAATGTTACAATGAATTAAATTGGGAAGTCCAATGGCAAAAAGAAGGAGATTCATTAGCTCGTTATTTAGTACGAATCGGTGAAATGAGGGAATCTATAAAAATTATTCAACAGGCTCTTGAAGGAATTCCCGGAGGACCCTATGAGAATTTAGAAGTTCGGCGCTTTAATAGTGCAAAAAATTCCGAATGGAATGATTTTGAATATAGATTCATTAGTAAAAAACCTTCACCCAATTTTGAATTGTCGAAACAAGAGCTTTATGTAAGAGTAGAAGCCCCAAAAGGGGAATTAGGAATTTATTTGATAGGGGATAATAGTGTTTTTCCCTGGAGATGGAAAATTCGTCCACCAGGTTTCATCAATTTGCAAATTCTTCCCCAGATAATTAAAAGAATGAAATTGGCTGATATCATGACGATACTGGGTAGTATAGATATCATTATGGGAGAAGTTGATCGTTGAAATGATAATTGGCGCGACAGAAGTACAAGCTATCAATTCTTTTTCTAAATCAGAATTGTTAAAAGAAATCTATGGATTCGGCCGGCTCTTTGTCCCCGTTTTGACCCTTATACTGGGAATTACTGTAGGGGTACTAGTAATTGTATGGTTAGAAAGAGAAATATCCGCAGCGATACAACAACGTATTGGACCTGAATATGCCGGCCCGTTGGGAATTCTTCAAGCTCTAGCAGACGGGACTAAACTACTTTTTAAAGAGGACCTCCTCCCATCTAGAGGAGATATTCGTTTGTTTAGTGTCGGACCGTCTATAGCAGTCATATCAATTTTACTAAGTTATTTAGTAATTCCTTTTGGGTATCGACTTGTTTTAGCCGATCTCAGTATAGGTGTTTCTTTATGGATCTCTATTTCAAGTATTGCTCCCATCGGGCTTCTTATATCAGGATATGGATCGAATAATAAATATTCCTTTTCAGGTGGTCTACGAGCTGCTGCTCAATCTATTAGTTATGAAATACCATTAACTCTATGTGTATTATCAATATCTCTACGTGTGATTCGTTGGAACATAAACTTTGACCTCTCCCAGAAATGAAATAAAGGAAAGAAGGTGAATGTATTGAATAGATATCTTCATTTTTTTTTTTTTTTATTCATCATTCATTCAATTCAGGTCGATGAGTTAAACCAAATAGTTATATGAGTGAAAGAAAACAGCTTTTCAATTTGTAGTAAGAGGATAAAATCTCATTCCCTATATACAAGAAAAAAGTGACAGAAAACATAAGCAGTGAAAACTGTTTATCCCAAGATTTTTTGATTAGTCATCATATCTTGAAGCGGATGCAAAAGATCAACTGTATGGAGTTTCTATTACTGTACTTGTATATATTACCTTACCATAACCATGGCGGGGATCAATCAAAAATCAGTGAACAGTTAGGAACACCAAGATACACAAAGGATTAGTAATAGATAATGTAAGGTATCAAAAAAATAGGTATTTCCACATAAAACGAATCATAATAGGGGCTTTAAGTTGGTAGAAACGATCAAGCAGTACTTCCCCACGATTTCGATCTAGAGTATGCTCCTATTCACTGAATAAATAAATTACTATCAAGAACGAATTAATCCCTTTATTTATTTTTTATTTTTTAATAGTACTTTTTTTTTCCTGAGAAAGAAGAACAGGAATAAAAGAAATAGAATGTAATAATAGAATAAAAAAAAAGATCTTTATTTATTTTTTCCTCCATATATAGCCATACATGTGGAATTCTGATTATTTATGATTCATGAACTAGTGACTAATTCTTTCTATCTATTTCTTTTTATAACGAGTATTTTATTGAAGGATTCAATTATTACCAAAACCAAACAAAGATTCATTTAAATTATAAGGGATGAGATCAATTCGGAAGCGCCTTTTTCTAGCCGACAGAATTACATGGGTCTAATTTTTTGGACTCTCCGATGTATTTTTATTGTATCCACTATCCACGGATACCTTACCGAACAGGTCCTTACATTTATTTGTGTCCATAGAGAAGCCGTATGAGGTAAAAATCTCATGTACGGTTTTGGAATAGTGATGAGAACAGTGATGTTATTATCAACTATAATTATCTAACAGTTCAAGTACAGTTGATATAGTTGAGGCACAGTCAAAATACGGTTTTTGGGGGTGGAATCTGTGGCGGCAACCTATAGGGTTTATAGTTTTTATAATTTCTTCTCTTGCGGAATGTGAGAGATTGCCCTTTGATTTACCAGAAGCGGAGGAGGAATTAGTAGCAGGTTATCAAACTGAATATTCAGGTATAAAATATGGTTTATTTTACGTTGCTTCTTACCTAAATCTTTTAGTTTCTTCATTATTTGTAACAGTTCTTTATTTAGGTGGGTGGAATTTCTCTATTCCGTACATATCCATTTCGGAACCTATCGGAACAAATGGAGTCTTGGGAATGACAATTGGTATCTTTATTACATTAGCTAAAGCTTATTTGTTTCTGTTCATCTCTATCACAACAAGATGGACTTTACCTAGGATGAGAATGGATCAGCTATTAAATCTTGGATGGAAATTTCTTTTACCTATTTCTCTAGGTAATCTATTATTGACAACTTCTTTCCAACTTGTTTCACTATAAATACAAAAAATACGATAACGATATTCTATACTCATAACCTCTCTTAAACAAGAGAAAAAAACATCAATTTATTCATCGATATATACAATATGTTTTCTATGGTGACTAGGTTCATGAATTATGGTCAACAAACAATACGAGCTGCAAGGTACATTGGTCAAAGTTTCGTAATTACCTTATCCCACACAAATCGTTTGCCTATAACTATTCAATATCCTTATGAAAAATCTATCACATCAGAGCGTTTCCGCGGTCGAATCCATTTTGAATTTGATAAATGTATTGCTTGTGAAGTATGTGTTCGTGTATGCCCTATAGATCTACCCGTTGTTGATTGGGGATTTGAAAGAGATATTAAAAAGAAACAATTGCTTAATTATAGTATTGATTTCGGTATTTGTATATTTTGTGGTAACTGTGTCGAATATTGTCCAACAAACTGTTTATCAATGACTGAAGAATATGAACTTTCTACTTATGATCGTCACGAATTGAATTATAATCAAATTGCTTTGGGTCGGTTACCAATGTCAGTAATTGGAGATTACACAATTCAAACCGTTATGAATTCGACCCAAAGCAAAATATACAAAGAAAAATCCCTCGACTCAAGAACAATTACCAATTCCTAAGATATTGTTTTGATATTCTGATAGAAAGGATACAAGCTTTTTTCATTTTGGTTAGTGAGTGACTATAAATAATAACTATTAATTGTAATTGTTGAGGATCATTCTTTGATTTAAACTGAGAATTTTTTTTTTTCGTGATGATTTCCAAATATCAAATGGAAACTACTCTTTTCTAGGATGAAAAAAAAATGGGGTAAGTGCTTTTCCCTTCCTGGACTATTTAGTAAGGTCATGAAATCTTTAGACTTATTTATCTCTTATTTTATACATAATGGATTTATCTGGACCAATACATGAGATTCTTGTAGTATTTCTAGGAGCAGTTCTTATATTAGGGGGCCTAGGAGTAGTCTTATTTACTAATCCAATTTATTCTGCCTTTTCGTTGGGATTGGTTCTTGTTTGTATATCCTTATTATATATTCCATCGAATTCCTATTTTGTAGCTGCCGCGCAACTCCTTATTTATGTAGGAGCCATAAATGTCTTAATCATATTTGCTGTAATGTTCATGAATGGTTCGGAATATTCCAATGATTCCCGTCTTTGGACCATTGGAGATGGGGTTACGTCACTGGTTTGTATAAGTATTCTTTTTTCACTAATTACTACTATCCCAGATACGTCGTGGTACGGAATTCTTTGGACTACAAGATCAAACCAGATTCTAGAACAGGACTTAATAATTAACGTTCAACAAATTGGGATTCATTTATCAACAGATTTTTATCTTCCGTTTGAACTCATTTCTATAATTCTATTAGTTTCCTTAATAGGTGCAATTACTATGGCTCGTCAATAAAAAAAAATAGTTATAATTCCAAAAAGTTTCAGAATTCGATTTTAAAAAAGTTTCAAGTTTTTAGTTAAAGCCATTACCAATACCTTCTTTTGTTCTGTAATTGTAATTGTTCTATTTTCTATTATAGTCAATCGAATCATTCGAAGTTCATATTAAAATAAATCGAGATTGATGAGGAGTTAGTCGATGATGTTCGAGCATGTACTTTTTTTGAGTATCTATTTATTTTTCTTTTCTATTGGTATCTATGGATTAATCACAAGTCGAAACATTGATGAGGAGTTAGTCGATGATGTTCGAGCATGTACTTTTTTTGAGTATCTATTTATTTTCTATTGGTATCTATGGATTAATCACAAGTCGAAACATGGTTAGAGCGCTTATGTGTCTTGAGCTTATACTAAATTCGGTTAATATAAATCTCGTAACATTTTCTGATTTATTTGATAGTCGCCAATTAAAAGGAGACATTTTCTCAATCTTTGTCATAGCTATTGCAGCTGCAGAAGCAGCTATTGGGTTAGCTATTGTTTCGTCGATCCATCATAACATAAAATCAACTCGTATCAATCAATCAAATTTGTTGAATAATTAGCCGTAATCATTCATTATATAAATATAAGAAAGACATATGAATTATTTATCATAATTCGATTAAATTAATATATATATATATTTTTATATATATTATATATTTTTTATATTTTTTCAAAAATATAAAATATTATTTTGTATTTATGTGCGACTCATATGACTGTGATTGGTAAAACGTAAATCAAAGTCTCTTGGTAGTTTATCATGAACAGATTTAGAAATATTTAGAAATATATTCATTATAAATTATAAAAAATTCATATTAAGATAAATTACTGATTCATCTGGTATCTACAATATAAATATATAATTCATTTACTACTGATTTTATCATACCAGATTGAAAATTCTTTATGTTCAAAACTTGAATTTTTAGTTTCAATGTCACATTCAGTCAAAATTTATGATACATGTATAGGGTGTACTCAATGTGTACGAGCCTGCCCCACGGATGTATTGGAAATGATACCTTGGGACGGATGTAAAGCTAAACAAATTGCTTCCGCGCCAAGAACCGAGGATTGTGTAGGTTGTAAGAGATGTGAATCCGCTTGCCCAACAGATTTTTTGAGTGTCCGTGTTTATTTATGGCATGAAACAACTCGCAGCATGGCTCTATCTTATTGATTGATACGTTACAAAAAGCTCCACTTGAATCATTTGATTCCCCTTTACCGACAAAAGCCCCTACTCTAGAACATAGATTCTGAGCACGGTCTTTTCTGGTTAAAGCGTATCTTGTCTTTATCACGAGTTATTTTCCTTGGTTAACACTACTTGTTGTTTTGCCGATATTTGCGGGTTCTTTAATTTTGATTCCCCCTCATAGGGGGAATAAGGTGTTTCGGTGGTATACCATATGTATATGTTTCTTAGAACTCCTTCTAACGACTTATGCATTTTGTTACCATTTCCAATTGGATGATCCATTAATCCAATTGGAAGAAGATTTTCAATGGATAAAAATTTTGGATTTTCACTGGAGATTGGGAATCGATGGACTTTCCATAGGACCTATTTTATTGACAGGATTTATCACCACTTTAGCTACTTTAGCAGCTTGGCCAGTTACTCGAAATTCGCGATTGTTCTATTTCCTGATGTTAGCAATGTACAGTGGTCAAATAGGATCATTTTCTTCTCGAGACCTTTTACTTTTTTTCATCATGTGGGAGTTAGAATTAATTCCTGTTTACTTACTTTTATCCATGTGGGGAGGAAAGAAACGTCTGTACTCGGCTACAAAGTTTATTTTGTACACTGCAGGGGGTTCTATTTTTCTCTTAATAGGAGTTCTAGGTATGGGTTTATATGGTTCCAATGAACCAACATTAGATTTTGAAAGACTAGCTAATCAATCATATCCTGTGGCATTGGAAATAATATTCTATTTTGGTTTTCTTATTGTTTATGCTGTCAAATCACCAATTATACCCCTACATACATGGTTACCAGATACCCATGGAGAGGCACATTACAGTACATGTATGCTTCTAGCCGGAATCTTATTAAAAATGGGAGCATATGGATTGATTCGGATAAATATGGAATTGTTACCCCATGCTCATTCTATATTTTCTCCCTGGTTTGTGATAGTGGGAACAATGCAAATAATCTATGCAGCTTCAACCTCTTTCGGTCAACGCAATTTTAAAAAGAGAATAGCCTATTCCTCCGTATCGCACATGGGTTTCACAATTATAGGACTTGGTTCTATAACCGGCATGGGACTAAATGGAGCCATTTTACAAATGCTTTCTCATGGATTTCTCGGTGCTGCACTTTTTTTCTTGGCGGGAACGAGTTGTGATAGAATACGTCTTGTTTATCTCGACGAAATGGGGGGGATATCAATCCCAATGCCAAAAATATTTACCATGTTCAGTAGTTTCTCGATGGCTTCTCTTGCATTGCCAGGAATGAGTGGTTTTGTTGCAGAATTAGTAGTATTATTTGGAATAATTACCAGCTCCAAATTTCTTTTGGTGCCAAAAGTGCTAATTATCTTTTTAATGGCAATTGGAATGATATTAACTCCTATTTATTTATTATCTATGTTACGTCAGATGTTCTACGGATACAAGCTATTCAATGTTCCAAACTCTCATTTTTCCGATTCTGGACCACGAGAACTATTTATTTCGATCTGTATCTTTCTACCCGTAATAGGGATTGGTATTTATCCGGATTTTGTTCTCTTGTTATCAGTTGACAAGGTACAAGCTATCCTATCTAATTATTTTTATAGATAGTTTTCATTAATGAAACAAAAAGTCTTATAATTCTTTCATTTTTAAAATCGTTCGCTGTAGAATGCAAAAGAAAAAAAAAATGAAGTGAATTAAGATTTTAATGAGATGCCTTTAGAGTTTTTGAGAACCATTTGACTCTTTGAGTCAAATGGTTCTCAAAAACTCTAACATCGTTATATATGAGACAATCTTCTTATGTATTCTTCATGTAGTTTATTCAATTAGAGTTATGTTAATGTGAATGACCCATAACTATGTAGACCTATTCCTAATAAATTAATCCCAAAATAGCATATCCAAATTATAAGAAATCCTATAGAAGCTACAAGTGCCGAATTTATATCTCGGAAACTTTGATTTGTTCTAGTATGCGAATAAATCGCGAATATGGTCCAAGTAATAAATGCCCAAGTTTCCTTGGGGTCCCAATTCCAATAAGATCCCCATGTCTCATTAGCCCATACTGCTCCGGAAAGAATGCCCATAGTTAAAAAGGTAAACCCCAAACTAATGACACGCGAACTCCAATAATCCAAACGCTGAGTCAATTGATATTTGTAATAATTTCGAAATGAAAGAAAAGAAGTGTTTTTAAAAACACTTCTTTTTTTAGTCAAGTATTCGATTTCACCAACGAAAAATTTCTTAATTAAGAAGTGTTTTCTTTTCAAAAAAATATTATTGATGTTTTTTCGAAATGTAATGACTAGAAGAGCGACTGATAATAATGATCCACATAAAAGAGCTGCATAGCTCAATAACATCATACTTACGTGCATCATTAACCACTGAGATTGTAGGGCGGGTACTAATATTGCGGATTGATGCATTTCCGTTAAAAGACCCGACGTGGCGAAACCTTGGGTAAAAATAGCACTTGGTGCGGTTATTGCGCTTAAATCATTTTTTGTGTTCTGTATCTTAATCTTAGAAATCATATGCATAATGGAGAAACTCCATGAAAGGAAAATTAATGATTCGTATAAATTACTTAATGGGAAATGCCTTGAATAAATCCAACGAATAACTAATAATCCTGTTATAGAGAAAAAGGTGGCTATCATTCCTTTTTCTGACGAATCGCGCAATCCCACGATTTCGTGGACTAATAAGGTCATCAAATGAATCATAATTACCATGAAAATGATCGAAAAAGAGATATGAGTTAATATATGTTCTAAAGTCACAAATATCATAAAAAGGAGGAGCCCCATTACAGAATTTTAATCGGGAATTAAATACATTATAGGATCCATTATGTCCCTTCTTTTAGGGGATGCCGCCACTCGGACTCGAACCGAGATGCTCTAGCACTGCTTCCTAAGAGCAGCGTGTCTACCGATTTCACCATGGCGGCTTACTTTAAATAATAATAAATAATAGTCAGTTCATGTTGAATCGTCGAGATTCCAGAATTCCATATAGTATAGTTTAGAAAACTTGATGGGAATCGATGAATAAAGCTCGTTTTCATTTGAAATTCATATGTGAATTTCAATAATCCTTAGTTAGTATCGCTGTGGGGTTCATTTTTAACAATCAACTTTCACATACTAGAAAATGAGTTCTCCTGGAACAGATAGAACTCAAAATTGTCCCTTTTTCTATTTTCTATTTTTTTTTTATAAAACCATTTTTTTATGACAATTCGTTTGTTTCATGGATTTCAAAAAAATAAAATAGAAAAAAAAAAAAAAATAGAAATAGAATTGCATATGTATCACAATCAAATCACTAAATCAAAGGAAATTTTCTAACAATTTCAATACCTTATTAATAATACTATTAGCTGTAGTTGTGTCCATAATTTATAATTTATGATACCATTTACTAAATCTAATTGGGTCCTGGGCTATACATATAAGAAAAGAGTTTCAATCTCTCTCAATTCACTTTTAGATAATTGAGAGAGATTGAAAAAAAAAGAATAATAATAAGAATATCGCGAGTTAACATTAACTTCAAAATGAAAAATAATGAATGTATTATAATGAAAACTAAAATAATACTTATCTTATAGAGACCAAGAGATGAAAAAATTCTTATTCTACATACCACGGCAGCTAGTTCTAACTCATATTGAGGAGTTCAACACATTAGTTAATGTGAATCATTCATCTTGAATTCAAAAAGTTTCAGTTCTTTATGGTATGTCGACTCAGATCATTTCAAGATTTTCTTTTATTATTTATTTATTTTATTATTTATTTTTATTTACGGCCAAAAAAATAACTTGTAGAGAGCCCGGTGGAAATAGATTTAGCTAAAGAAAGAGCTTTTACTGCAGTTAAATATCCCTTCTTCTTCCAAATATTTTTACGAATACGTTTCTTTGACAGAGAAATACGTTTTTTTGGAACCGCCATTCAAAAAGGAGTACTCATTTTTATCGTTGTATGTGAAAGACATGTATTGTTCAAATCAAAATAGACCATTCTTTCGGATAATCAATTTAATAACATAACATACAAAATTGAAAAATACAAATAAATATATGTGCCCATTACATATCGCATATATAGGGATATAAAAAAAAAGGAAGAGAGTCTTATTTTAAAAATCCGAATAATTTTTTTTTATTCTTTTTTTATTTTCCATTTTAAAAATTGAAATTGATTAATGATTAAGTTCAGCGTGCAATCCCTAGAATTTGAATTCGAATTAAATTCGAATTAGTCGTTAATCTCTTAAACAAGACATTCCATTACCGGAGAAAGATAACCTTAGTCCATTTTGTAGTTCAGTTCTATATGAAGTAAGGAGTATCATAGTACTTCCAAGAAACATAAGTTTTCCTTATTGGAATCCAATCAATTAGCTCTCATTAGATAATTACTCAAATTTAATTAATTAGAATAACTAAGATATCCTTTTATTGATTCGAATTAGTAATGGATACTATGACCCACATTCGAATTAAACATTGTTTTTTGTATAACTCTTTTTCTTTTTCCTTACTATATTATATGGTTATAACTCACCAGAATATAATAGTAAATATAATAGTAATAGTAGTAGAATGTTGATTTCTTTTATTATTGTTCCTCTCGAAAGAGGTAAGAATTGGTGAATCGGAAACAATAAAAAAAAAATGAATTTGTTTTTTATGGAACATACATATCAATATGCATGGATAATACCCTTTCTTCCACTTACAGTTACTATATCAATAGTATTTGGACTTCTGATTATTCCCACAGCAACAAAAAATCTTCGTCGTATGTGTGCTTTTATTAGTATTTTACTGCTAAGTATAACTATGGCGTTTTCGGCTAATCTGTCTCTTCAGCAAATAAATGGAAGTTTTATTTATCAATATCTATGGTCTTGGACCATCAATAATGATTTTTCATTAGAGTTTGGATACTTGATCGATCCACTTACTTCGATTATGTCAATACTAATTACTACTGTGGGAATTGTGGTTCTTATTTATAGTGACAACTATATGTCTCACGATCAAGGATATTTGAGATTTTTTGCTTATATGAGTTTTTCTAATACTTCCATGTTGGGATTAGTTACTAGTTCCAATCTGATACAAATTTATATTTTTTGGGAACTAGTGGGAATGTGTTCGTATTTATTAATAGGTTTTTGGTTTACACGACCAATTGCAGCAAGTGCTTGCCAAAAAGCTTTTGTAACTAATCGTGTAGGGGATTTTGGTTTATTATTAGGAATCTTAGGTTTTTATTGGATAACAGGCAGTTTTGAATTTCGGGATTTGTTCGAAATAGTAAAAAACTTGATCCATAATAATGAGGTCAATTCTTTATTTGCTACTCTGTGCGCATCTTTCTTATTCGTCGGCGCAATCGCGAAATCCGCACAATTTCCCCTTCATGTATGGTTACCTGATGCCATGGAGGGACCTACTCCTATTTCGGCTCTTATACACGCTGCTACCATGGTAGCAGCGGGGATTTTTCTTGTAGCTCGTCTTCTTCCTCTTTTCATAGTAATACCTTACATAATGAATCTAATATCTTTCATAGGCGTAATAACAGTATTATTAGGAGCCACTTTGGCTCTTGCTCAAGGAGACATTAAAAAAAGTTTAGCCTATTCTACAATGTCTCAATTGGGTTATATTATGTTAGCTCTAGGTA